GTATTTTCCGATGGATTTACATGGTTTCATTAGTAGAAATTGTTTGATGTAGCGAGTAATAGGCTCTTTCGCCGTTCAAGAATTCTTGTTTAGGCAGTTCATATCATCCACACATAGTGATCTAAGATTTCAATTCTTCCATGTTTCAGCAGTAGCATATTGTTCCATGGAGCTAAGGCCAAAAAGATGGAAGAAACAAGTGTTTCCACGACTCTACCATCCGGCCAATTCTGTTCCACTTCATCCCCTTTTCATGGGCACATATCTTTACGGCTAAGGAATGGGGAATCTTTCTCCTGTTACATGAATCAAATGTTTCATTTCATCCGGGAAAAGCCATCTCTTTCTCAACAATGTCTTTGTCATTTGATCCAATAGCGTTCCGTTAGATAGGAACAGATTTGATAAATACTGATAACTCTCGGATAGAGTATTAGAACGGAAAGATCCATTAGATAATGAACTATTGGTTCTAAACCATCTCTGGCGATGAATCAACAATTCGAAGTGCTTTTCTTGCGTATTCTTGATGAACCAGCGTTTATATATAGATGTAGGAGGGTTTGTTTGGGAAGCAATAAGCCCCTTTGACATCTCTTCATCTGCAAAGAATTCTCGACGTGAAAACACAGAGACAGAGGGCTGATCTTTGAATAGGGAAAAGAATGGATCCGCAGGGTCCCAAATGAATTGGCTTGTTCGAAAAAAGCCTTGTTCTTTGGAAGATCTATCTCGTGTCTGGTACTGCATGGTTCCACTCTGCAAGAACTCCGAATCATTCTCTTGAAGCTCATCCTCTTTATGATAAATGATCCATTTGCCCCGAAATGACCCAGTCCAATAGGGAAATCCCAATTCCGTGGGCCTTTCGATACAATCAAATAGATTGCCACAAGGGCGCCATATTCTAGGAGCCCAAACTATGTGATTGAAGAAATCCTCCTCTATCTGTTGCGGATCAAGGGCCCCTTCCCCTTCTTCAAACTCCGATTCGTATTTTTCATATAGAAATCTCTGATCAACGATAGAACAAGATCCATTTTGCATCATATCTAACTGATTCCTTGGTTCGGACCGAAGAAGTAATGTCACTCGATTATTATCAAACTGACTGCAATATTTTTCTGTCCGTGAGGATCCCGCCAGAGCACCTTCTACTTCTAATAGTAATAATAGTAATAGGCCATGAACTAGATCAGAATCATTCTCAACGAATCCATAAGAAGTGATCCAATCTTTTTCATCGTGTCTGGATGAAGACCAAAGATCTTGAGCGACCGATCCGGCAGAACAACTCAAAAGATAAAGAAGTATCGTGAATTTCTTCATGCTCGTTCCAAGTTCGAAGTACCATTTGTACAAATAAGAATCCCCTCCCTTACATGATTTCTTCTTCATATAGATAGATATAGGATCTATGGGGCAATTACTTAGAAGTACATTTTGTGTAACAGCCCTTCCTATCTGATAGAAAAGGATCCCATGATCCTGAACCGATCTTATCTGGGATCGAAAATCCCAAGTTTTTCTATGAAGAGCTGATCTAATTGTATTAGTTTCTATAATGGATTTCTTCTGTGTAATACTAATTGATAGGGCCTCATTGATAAGTGCTACAAGATCTCGCGCATTGGAACCCATGGTTATGGACCCGAATCCGTTAGTATGGAACATCTTCTTTTCCAAGTGAAATCCCCTAGTATATGAAAGAATGAAAAAGTGCTTTCGTTGTTGTGGAAGAAGAAGCCTTCGTATCTTAATGCATGTATTTAATTTATTCGGAGCTATTAGAGCGGGATCCACTTTTTGGGGAATATGAGTCGAAGCAATAACAAGAATCTTTCCAGTGGAACATCTTTCACAATCCCTGGAGAGATAGTTCTCTAATAGACCGAGGGATAAGTAATTCGACTCATTCACATGCAGATCATGAATGTTTGGAATCCATATTATGCAAGGAGACATTGCTTTTGCTAATTCGAATTGAAGGGTGATATCAAATCGGTCTATTTTCGGCGTCATATACATAGTTAGCAGCTCCGTATCAATATCAAGGTCATCATCACTATCATCAATATCGTCACTATCATCAATATCGATATCGTCACTATCATCAATATCGATATCATCAATAAGATAACCTTTAGGCTTGTCATCCAGGAACTTGTTCGGAAATACCGTAATGAAAGGAACATAGGAGTTTGTCGCTAGGTATTTGACCAAACAGGATCGTCCAGTTCCTATAGAACCTATCACTAAAATACCTCTAGAAGGGGATAGGGCTAAGCGGAGCGAAAAGGGTTTTCCATGAGGAGATGGGGAATGAAAACTATTAGCCCCACACGAGGTTTGTGAATAAGTGATTGTCTGATAATGAGCAAGGAATATCCGTCTTTCTGCTAAACAGGATCTATTGAACTCATAATTCATTAGATCCTTTTGATGAATGTCAACTAAGTATCGTAAGGAAATTGATCCCGGTTGTTCAATCATTTGATAA